AAGCGGCGAGGTTCCGATAAACTTAGAAAAAAAGTAATAGTACTTTTTACTTTTTAGGCGTAAGGGGATTAAGAATAATTTTTCTTTCGACACAAGAAAAGAAATTTTAACCCTTTTCTTGTGTCGAAGATTAGAAAGATAAAGAATCCCTCCTATAATAAATAGGTTTTCCTTTCATTTATTACTTGCTTTATATTCTCCTACCACTTATGTCAATTATCTACTCCTATTCGAATTTGATTCCCTTTTTCTATATGGAATAGGATACTTTTTATTTTATTTATTTCGTGGCATTTCAAATTTGACAATAGTGAGATAGTAACGCAACTCCTATTTGGATTGAAAAAGGGAGTTGGATTCACGTCAAATAACGAGTTCTTCACAATATAATACTAGTTTATTACTAGCGTGAAAAGTAAAAGCTAAATACTTCCCAATATCTGGTATAAAAACAAACAGTAGCAGCAAAGCAAGTAAACTAAATGCTATTTTTAACCATACATAATTACATCTATCAACAAGAATTTGGTTTTTATTAACTTTATGTGTGTGTTAATAAATACGTGGACCTAAAAATTCATTTCAGACAATTGAACCTTCTCGAATTGTTTCTTTTTTAAAACCAAAAATATTTGTGCCAGAATAACGGATGCCAAGAAGAACAAAAGGCCTTGGACACGTGATGGATCTTGAAGTACTATTTCTGCGTCTCCCTGACCAAATCCACCCACGTTGGGATTACTTGTTAGTGGCTGATCAAGCTTGATAGATTCGCCTTCGGACACAAGAAGTTCCGGTCCTGGGGGTATAATATCGACCACTTGGTGACCGTCTGACGTATCTGCTATGCTTATTTCATATCCCCCTTTTTCTTTACGTAAAATTTTACTTACTATACCTGCTGATGTAGCATTATAGACTGTATTGTTACTCTTACTCCCATCGGGATAAATCTGACCCCTACCTCTGTTCCCGCCTACATATATAGGATATTTTAAGAAGTGAACGTCTTTTTTAATAGCGGGGTCTGGGGAAAGAATAGGAAAGGTTATTTCACTATATTTCTGACCTGGAACAGGACCTATCACAAGAATATTTTTTTTTGTGGGACGATAACTCTGAAAAGAAAGATTTCCCATCTTTTCTTTCATTTCGGGAGAAATACGATCTGAGGGGGCTAATTCGAATCCCTCAGGCAAAATAAGAACAGCCCCTACATTCAAACCCCCCTTTTTACCATTAGCAAGAACCTGTTTCAGTTGCATATCATAAGGGATTCTTACAACTGCTTCAAATACAGTATCAGGAAGTATCGCTTGTGGAACCTCAATATCCACAGGCTTATTAGCTAAATGACAATTGGCACAGACAATACGCCCAGTCGCCTCTCGTGGATTTTCATAACCCTGCTGCGCAAAAATGGGATATGCATATGAAGTGGATGGCCAAGTTATTACATATAGCATGATCGATACAGAAATGGATCGAGCCATCTGCTCCTTTATCCGAGAAAAGATATTTCTTTTTTGCATGGTCCAATCATTGATCCCGAGAATTTCTACAATAAATTAGGTAGGTTACTAGTATAGTTCCCTATCCACGATTCTGCTATTGTAATGGAATAATTTTACTGGAATGGAATACAGGAAGAGTCTCTGGGATGGGTATAAATATAAAAGGTGAGTAAGATTTTGAATGCTTTGTTTGTGTATGTACAAACAAAGTAAAAAAATTATGATTTTATTAATATCGGCGAATCAGTCTTTAGTCATTCATTGAATGATAAATCACTACAAGTGACGGAGATACGCGATTTAAATAACGGAAAATCCAATATTTTAAAAGTGTATCTAGAATGACTGGGAAAGTGGAAACAAGACCAGATATAATTTGATCATTATGATCAAATCCAAAATCCTTGGAGATAGAGCCAATCATTAGTTCCCAACCATGAGGCGAATGGAATCCAATACATAAATCAGTTAATAAAAGAATAGAAAAAGCTTTTATTGTGTCACTTAAGTTATAGAGGAATTCTTTCACCCAAGAATTAAGAACGAGAAGTTCTTCATTACCTAGAATAGAATAACCACTTAGAATAGCGAAACATATTATATTTGTAGAGAAGTGCAAAATGCTATGAATATGACCTTCATTGTGCATCTTGACCAATTGTATCGTTTCTTTGTGGATTTCTATACGGAGCTTTTGTATATGTGTCTCCGGGTACTCCTTTATAATTTCGTCCAAAAAGAAAAGTTCTTCTAATTCTATGAATTTTTCTAGAAGATTCTTTTCTTTAATATAATTCAAAAACATTTCGGGTTGCCTAGTATTCCACCAATTTGTAACCCAGGATTCTAGATTTTTATTAAATGAGATAGAAACCCACCAGGGTAAAAAGAAAATAGATGCAAGATATGTGAGGGTAGTGAATGTTTTCTTTTGTGGCATTTTGAATATGTAAATTACTAATGAAACAAACTCTTTCGTCGACTCTATCCGATCGAAAATTTCTATGAAGCATGAGTTCTATAAAATGAAGATTCCTTAGTTCTGTTCCTTCCCCCCATGCTAACAAAACATTAATTCTTCGCAGTTCATTTCAAAATACTTCAATTGGTACGCGCAAGAAATAGGCCAATTCCGCCGCTTTTTGTTCAATTTCTCGTGGAGTCAGATTCTCATCAGTACGAGTCAAGGGGATGGCTCCCTGACCTCTGATTTCCATATAAAGGACACGACGAGGAAAAAGACCCTCTTTAATTTCGATTCTAATCGACTGGACATCTCTCATAAGGAATCGAAGGAAGATACGACGATTTATTCCAGGAAATCCCCAACGAAAAATACACACTATTCCTTCTTTTCGATCGAATCGGTCATAACCACTACCTACATTCCACGAAATTGTGCACCATAAATAGGAGCTAATGAACAGACCCGCGATCCCATAGAAAGACATAACGATGCCTTGTGGAAAAAATAGGATTTCCTGAGACGGGAATAAGGATATCAGATTCCTACCAAGATAACTAGAAGTTCCAACCAATAAGAACCCTAGTGAACCTAAAAGAAGGATACAGGCCCAGCAGAAATTACTTGTTTTTCGAGACCCCGTTATAAGTTCTATCCATATACGTTCTGAGCGCCAGTTCATACTAGATCCAGTTGCATTTTATTGGAATTGAGAGAATAACCCAAATGAATTTTACTTTACTTTTTTGTTCCCGAAGTAACTCTCATCAACTAGCACTATTATGATGTGAACCATTAGAAAAAATTCATCAAATTGGTTAAATATAAAAGCATCTGCTTCATAGGAATCTAGACAATCTTATTTTTTTGAACATGAAGAAATAAAGAAGCCATTGCAATTGCCGGGAAAACTAGGCCCACTAAAGGCACAAAAATAGAGGGTAAATCAAAAGTTGTCATAGAATGGATACCTCGATTTAAAATTTGTACCTGTTATAAAGATATCTTATGATAAGTATATCTATTTATTATAAGTATAGAATAATAAGTGCAAGGAATTAGAACTAAATATGAGTTCTCACGGGAAAGATTGAAATATGCACGATTTCTATTCTATTATTTTATATATTTTAATTTTTCTATATCTATAATACGTAAGAGGATAAGATGAAATTCTTTTTATTCATAAAATTTTGCTAAAACAAAAGAAGAATGTATTCTTTATATCCTGTTGATCGAAACTTCCTGATTACTAATCAGGAATATAGCACCAATTATAGGTATAAAATACATATCTGGAGGAAAAAAGAAAAAGTAAGTATCCGAAACTTCTGATTCTTCTTACAATATAAATAGATCTTATGCCCTAATGAAAACGAACTCTTCTTTTTTTTCTTTACCAATAATTAAAAAACTTCTTAGCCACAAATAAAATAACTGAATTGAATGCTCTACTTGATTGAATTTTGATTTAAGGGAAAGAAACCGTGAAGCTGAAATAACTCACCCAGAACACTTTTTAAAGGATTACGTGGTACGATTGAGTCCAATAAGCCCTTGTGGAATAAATACTCAGCCGCCTGGGAACCATCAGGTACTGTCTTATTCAATGTTTGTTCAATTACTCTTTTACCCGCAAATGCAATGTAGGCATTAGGCTCGGCAATAATGATATCTCCCAACATACCAAAACTTGCAGTCACCCCACCGGTTGTAGGAGATGTAAGGATTGATATATAGAATAACTTTTTATTTGATTGATAATTATATGAAGCGGAAGATATTTTAGCCATTTGCATCAAGCTCAAACTTCCTTCTTGCATGCGCGCTCCTCCCGAAGCACAAACTATAATAAGAGGTAGAGCTTTACGAGTCGCATGCTCGATCAAACGGGTAATTTTCTCGCCTACTACGGATCCCATACTGCCCCCCATGAACTGAAAATCCATAACCCCAATAGCTATGGGAATACCATTTAGTTGACCTATGCCTGTTTGAATAGCCTCGGTTAACCCTGTTTTTCTTTGATAAGAATCGATACGATCTTTATAAGGTTCCTCTTCTGAATGAAATTCAATGGGGTCCATAGAAACCATGTCTTCATTCATAGGATCCCAAGTGCCCGGATCAACCGAAAGCTCGATTCTATCTGAACTGCTCATTTTCAAATGATATCCGCATTGTTCACAAACATTGAGTTTTGACTTAAAAAATTTCTTATAATTTAACCCATAACAACTTTCGCATTGAACCCACAAATGTCTGTATTTTTTATTTATATCGAGATCATTATATCTTCTTCTCATATTGAAATCACTTCTATTTGTGCTAATTCGTATACTGGAACTCTCGTTGTCACTACTATTTACACTTTCATTACAAATGTAACTATACATGTAACTGTCGCTGTAATTGTAACTATCGCCTGAAATGTAATTATAAATACTGATTTCAGAACGAAGATAACTATCAATGCAATTAAAAATGTGATTATTCCAACTATATTGAGTATCATACATATA